ATGAGTAAACGATTGAATCGGATTCGGTTGGGCGGTACCAACTAAATCGAGTGCTATCTCCCATTTATCTCTTATTGAATTAACTGATCAACTTGCTATCGGACATTTATTTTCGATTTGGTATTATTCCAAAAAGGATTTCGACATATTTCACTTTATTATAATTATGAGAATCAATCCTACTACTTCTAGCCCTGCGGTTTCCACACTTGAAGAAAAAAAACTAGGGCGTATCGCTCAAATTATTGGCCCAGTACTGGATGTCGTTTTTCCCCCGGGCAAAATGCCTAATATTTATAACGCTTTGGTAGTTAAGGGTCGAGATACTGTCGGTCAGCAAATTAATGTGACTTGTGAGGTACAACAATTATTAGGAAATAATCGAGTTAGAGCTGTAGCTATGAGTGCTACAGATGGGCTGATGAGAGGAATGGAAGTGATTGACACGGGAGCTCCTCTAAGTGTTCCAGTCGGCGGAGCTACTCTCGGGCGAATCTTCAACGTTCTTGGAGAGCCTGTTGATAATTTAGGTCCTGTAGATACTCGCACAACATCTCCTATTCATAGATCTGCGCCTGCCTTTATACAGTTAGATACGAAATTATCAATCTTTGAAACAGGTATTAAGGTGGTAGATCTTTTAGCTCCTTATCGCCGTGGAGGAAAAATCGGACTATTTGGGGGAGCTGGAGTAGGTAAAACAGTACTCATCATGGAATTGATCAACAACATTGCCAAAGCTCATGGAGGCGTATCCGTATTTGGCGGAGTAGGAGAGCGTACTCGTGAAGGAAATGATCTTTACATGGAAATGAAAGAATCCGGAGTAATTAATGAAAAAAATCTTGCAGAATCAAAAGTAGCTTTAGTCTATGGTCAAATGAATGAACCGCCGGGAGCTCGTATGAGAGTTGGTTTGACTGCCCTAACTATGGCAGAATATTTCCGGGATGTTAATGAACAAGATGTGCTTCTATTCATCGACAATATCTTTCGTTTTGTCCAAGCAGGATCAGAAGTATCCGCATTATTAGGGAGAATGCCTTCTGCAGTGGGTTATCAACCTACCCTTAGTACAGAAATGGGTTCTTTGCAAGAAAGAATTACTTCTACCAAAGAGGGATCTATAACTTCGATCCAAGCAGTTTATGTACCTGCGGACGATTTGACCGACCCTGCTCCTGCCACTACATTTGCACATTTAGATGCTACTACCGTACTATCAAGAGGATTAGCTGCCAAGGGTATTTATCCAGCAGTAGATCCTTTAGATTCAACGTCAACTATGTTACAACCTCGGATCGTTGGCGAGGAACATTATGAAACTGCGCAAAGAGTTAAGCAAACTTCACAACGTTACAAAGAACTTCAGGACATTATAGCTATTCTTGGGTTGGACGAATTATCCGAGGAGGATCGTTTAACTGTAGCAAGAGCACGAAAAATTGAGCGTTTCTTATCACAACCCTTCTTCGTGGCAGAAGTATTTACTGGTTCTCCAGGAAAATATGTTGGTCTTGCAGAAACAATTAGGGGGTTTCAACTGATCCTTTCCGGAGAATTAGATGGTCTGCCCGAGCAGGCTTTTTATTTGGTGGGTAACATCGATGAAGCTACCGCGAAAGCTATGAACTTAGAAGTGGAGAGCAATTTGAAGAAATGACCTTAAATCTTTGTGTACTGACTCCTAATCGAATTATTTGGGATTCAGAAGTGAAAGAAATCATTTTATCTACAAATAGTGGCCAAATTGGTGTATTACCGAACCACGCCCCTATTGCCACGGCTGTAGATATAGGTCTTTTGAGAATACGCCTCAACGACCAATGGTTAACGGTGGCTCTGATGGGTGGTTTTGCTAGAATAGGGAATAATGAGATCACCATTTTAGGAAATGATGCGGAGATGAGTACTGACATTGATCCGCAAGAAGCTCAACAAACTCTTAAAATAGCTGAAGCTAACTTGAGTAGAGCTGAGGGTAAGAGACAGGTGATTGAAGCGAATCTAGCTCTCAGACGAGCTAGGACACGAGTAGAGGCTGTCAATGTTATTTCCTACTAGTCAATACATCAAAATAATCAAAAGAAGTTTTTTAGAAGTTCTTTTTTATACACCACATTTAGATTCTGCCAATTGAAGACAATCAAGTCTAATCTGATACAACGAAAAAAGGAGGATGGGTAGAAAAACTTATTAGATACCATTGCATTGACTCCGGTATCTAATAAGTTCTACCTACTATTGGATTTGAACCAATGACTCCTGCCGTATGAAAGCAATACTCTAACCACTGAGTTAAGTAGGTAATTTATCACCGCAAAAGAAGACCCATCACCTCGGGGATTATAGATAGAATATAATTTCTAAGCAATACCAATCTGTTAACAGTAAACGGATCAAAGAGTTATCATGTGAGATTAGGAAATATCCATCTTGACAAGAAATTATCTATATGTTAAGATATCTATGACAAGGGCTATAGCTCAGTTAGGTAGAG